TTGGGACCAAGGTGTTGAGATTTTTTGATCCCCTAAGTTAAGTTAGATACGTTGTTAACTTGATGGGAGTGGTTTTGAAATTATAACTGGAGCGGAAGGATTCTTTCGTAAAGGGGTGGGTTGGGCTACTACGCTGGTATCAGCGTAAATTATTAACACTCTGCATAGAGTGTATGGTTTTCTATCGTTTGCCAGGGTCAGGCAAAGTATAAGTGATTGCAAAGTCCTAGTTAAGTAGCAGTGCGGGAAGTTCTTGTTTTTGGGGTTTGGCAAGAGCGGATGTACCAAGAATCTGTGAAAGGCTAGGATGGGGGGTAGGGGGGTTTGTCTTGAATGTTTGGTATATGAAAACGCGTGTGTATGCGTGTATGCGTGTATGCGTGTATGCGTGTATACGTGTATACGTGTATACGTGTATACGTGTATACGTGTATACGTGTATACGTGTATACGTGTATACGTGTATACGTGTATACGTGTATACGTGTATACGTGTATACGTGTATACGTGTATACGTGTATACGTGTATACGTGTATACGTGTATACGTGTATACGTGTATACGTGTATACGTGTATACGTGTATACGTGTATACGTGTATACGTGTATACGTGTATACGTGTATACGTGTATACGTGTATACGTGTATACGTGTATACGTGTATACGTGTATACGTGTATACGCGCGCACATACTGACGTATAGGCGTGGATATGGGTCCACGTACATATACGGGTATGCTGTGTGCATGCGTGTATTAAAATTGTCTATGTCCTTCAAGCATGAATTAAATAGCCACTTATGGTAATTGATGCGGGTGGTGCAACAACTTATGTCTTCCAAGCATGAATTAAGCAGTCAGCTATGATAATTATGAGGGTAAAGAAGGTACATGTTAAGTCCAGCTACAATTAATGGTCTGGGCGCAGGCCGGCCGGTTTTCGGCGTAGGCCATGGTGAGTCCCTGCATCCCCCGAAAATTAAAAAATACCAGAGGCCTGACAGTTCAGTTATGACTAATCACGGGTTATCTAGTAACTAATCCATCGAGATGTCTTATTTAAGGGGAACGAGTGGGCGGGTATAGTTGATATGGCCCTGAAGTAAGAACCAGATGCCAGGTATAGTTTCAGTCTAGTCACCCCCAAGTGATATGGGCCCGGAGCGAGAAGAGGGGCATTATGCGGGCGGGTTGCTGGTTTCACGGAGGATGGTAGAAGCCCTAGAAATTGTGGAAGGGGATATCCGTGTTGACAGGGATTACGAAACTTAATGCGCAGGTGTCCGATTAATAGATTAGTGTTTTATGTCCAATCAATAGGATTATGTACTCATGTAAAACTAAGGGATTTAAGTACCCGAGAATATTCATGGGGGCAGGAGGTTAATGTGGAATATACATATATATGTCTTATGTACTGTATATAATATTATGTACTTGCTTATATGCATGTGGACAAGGACTTTATGCACGATATACATAGATGTACCGCGTGGATTACCGCGAGGGAGACTGTATTATATTATATGGGGACGAGCATGCAATGTACGAAACACATAGGTAGGGTGTTTTTGTTTATGGGTTGGTAGAAGTAGTAATTTAACAAGGAATAGTTTATATAGAATTTCAGCTTTGGGTGTTGAAGGTGGAGTATGGTGCTTCTTCCTTGAGGTTGCCCTAGGGAGGAAGGCTCCATTTTCGGTTTACAAGGCCGGGGTAATAAGTATACTACAGGGGCTCTTCATTTGAGTATTTTGTTCTCGATAAGGCGTGTTATTGGTATAATAAGGGTTATGAGGGAAAAATATAGGACGGATGCTGCTTGTCCGATAATAATAAAAGGGTTTTCGACGGGTTGTCCTCCGATCCATGTAAGGGTAAATAGGTCTGCCACCAGGATTCAGAATAGGAATTGGCTTAGGGGACGGAATGTTATGGTTTGTTGTTTGGTGGAGTATAGGGATGGGATAATTGCTAGGATTAGAATAGATAGGAATAGGGCAATTACTCCTCCGAGTTTATTAGGGATGGATCGTAGGATGGCGTAGGCAAAGAGGAAATATCATTCCGGCTTGATGTGGGGTGGGGTGTTGAGGGGATTTGCTGGGTTGTAATTGTCGGGGTCTCCTAATAGGTCCGGTTGGAAAAGTGTTAGTGTTGTAAGTGACAGAAAGAGGAGTAGGAATCCTAGTAGGTCTTTAGTGGTGTAGTAGGGGTGAAATGGGATTTTGTCAGGGTTTGAGGATGTGCCGAGTGGATTGGTGGATCCCGTTTCGTGAAGGAAGAGAAGGTGGATTATAGCTAAGGTTAAGATAATGAAGGGTAAAATAAAATGGAGTGCGAAGAATCGGGTTAGAGTAGCTTTGCCGACAGAGAAGTCGCCTCAGATTCACTCTACTAGGTCGGTACCGATGTAAGGAATTGCCGAGAGTAAGTTTGTAATTACTGTAGCGCCCCAGAATGATATTTGTCCTCATGGGAGGACATAGCCTATGAAGGCTGTGGCTATTGTCGAGAATAGTAGGATGGTGCCGAGGTTTCAGGTTTCTAGCAGGGTGAAGGAGCCGTAGTATAGACCTCGGCCTACATGAATAAACAGGCATAGGAAGAATATGGATGCTCCGTTGGCGTGGAGGTAGCGGATAAGTCAGCCGTAGTTTACGTCTCGGCAGATGTGGGTTACGGAGGAGAACGCGGTTGTTGTATCTGCTGTATAGTGCATGGCCAGGAATAGACCTGTGGTAATCTGGATGGCTAGACAGGCTCCTAGTAGGGAACCAAAGTTTCATAGGGAGGAAATGTTAGGTGGTGTAGGAAGGTCAATGAGTGAACTGTTGATGATTTTTATGAGAGGGTGATTTTTTCGAATGTTAGTCATTTGTGTTTTTGTAGTTGAAGTACAACGATGATTTTTCATGTCATTGGTCATGGTTTAGAATCCATGTAAAAATTATGGTATATGTGATGTTTTTATTAAGTATAATTTTTGTTTTGGGTTTTGTAGGTTTTTCGTCAAAGCCTTCCCCTATTTATGGGGGTATTGGGTTAATTGTTAGTGGGGCTGTGGGGTGTGCTATTATTGTGGGCTTTGGGGGTACTTTTGTGGGTTTAATAATATTTTTGGTTTATTTAGGGGGTATACTGGTGGTGTTTGGATATACTACGGCGATGGCCACTGAAGAATATCCGGAGACTTGGGGTTCTAGTGCTGTTGTTCTAGGGTCTTTATTAGTAGGGGTCATTATGGAGTTGTTGGTGGTAGTTTGGGTGGTAGGGGAGGGTTATTTGGAGGATTGAATTATTTTTGTGGATAAAGAGGTTAGTGTCGTTCGTGAAGATTCTTTGGGGGTGGCATCTCTTTATAGTTATGTTAGTTGGTTTGTGACTATTGCGGGTTGTTTTCTGTTTATAAGTGTATTGATTGTTATTGAAATTGTTCGAAGAAGGGTTAAATGACAATTAGGAGGGCCAGGAGTGCTGAGATGAGGGAAGAGAGAAAGTATAGTTTGATTAGGCCTTTTTGGTTTGAGATGGTTGTGGAGGATAGTATTTGTAGTTGAGATAAGTTTTTTGGTATGGTTTTTTCCAATCAGATTAGGTCCAGTAGGAGAAATGCTGTGTTTTGGCTTATGGTGAGGTTGCGTAAGGGAGTTGAACGGTGGGTAATTATTGGAAAGAATCCTAATATGCTTGAGAATTTGAGGGTGTGGGAGGGTGATTTAAGTTTTAAGTTGTTTGTTATAAGGTTTAACTCTATTGCTAGGATGAGCCCTAAAATAGTTATGATTAGGGCTGTTATTTTTAGATAAGTTGGCATTGTTATTTGTAAGGTGGTGAGGGGAGGAATGTTGCTTGATATGAAAAATCCGGCGAAGATGCTGCCGATTGCTAAGCGTTTGATCGAGTTAATTAATGGGGAGTTGTTCTCGTTAATGATAGTTGGGGCTATAAATCGGGGTTGTTTTATTAATGTATAGAAGATTATTCGGGTACTATAGACAGCGGTTAGGGAAGTTGCAATAAGTGTAATTATTAGGGCTCAGGCGTTGGTATTGGATGTATTTATGGATTCGATGATGAGGTCTTTTGAGTAAAAACCTGTTAAAAAAGGTATACCCGTGAGTGCGAGGCTTCCTACAGTAAGGGAGGAGGCTGTGAAGGGTATGGCTTTGAAAAGACCACCTATTTTTCGAATGTCTTGTTCATTATTTAGACTGTGGATAATGGAGCCGGAGCATATAAATAGTATAGCTTTGAAGAAGGCGTGATTACAGATGTGGAGGAAGGCTAGGTGGGGTTGGTTAATACCCAAAGTAACCATTATCAAGCCTAGTTGGCTCGAGGTGGAAAAGGCTACGATTTTTTTGATATCGTTTTGTGTAAGAGCACAGGTTGCCGTGAATAGGGTGGTAGTACTACCCAAACACAGTATAAGTGTTTGGGTTATGTTGTTGTTTTCTGTTATGGGGTGGAATCGGATTAAGAGGAAAATTCCGGCTACAACCATTGTGCTAGAGTGAAGTAGGGCTGAAACTGGTGTAGGGCCTTCTATTGCTGATGGTAGTCATGGATGAAGTCCGAATTGGGCAGATTTTCCAGTGGCTGCAAGGAGTAGACCTATTAATGGAATTGGGTTTGGATTATGGTTAAGTATAAATATTTGTTGAAGTTCTCAGGAGTTAGAATATATTAAGAATCATGCTATGGCTAGGATGAACCCAATGTCTCCAATGCGGTTGTAGATAATGGCTTGTAGGGCAGCTGTATTTGCGTCGGTTCGTCCGTATCATCAGCCGATTAGTAGAAAGGATATAATACCGACGCCTTCTCAGCCGATAAAGAGTTGGAATAAGTTGTTGGCGGTTACTAGAATTAGTATGGTAATGAGGAATAGGAGGAGGTATTTAAAGAATAGGTTAATGTTTGGGTCTGGTTGTATATATCATGTTGAGAATTCTATGATGGACCAAGTAACGAGCAGTGCTACTGGAATAAATAGTGTTGAGAAATAGTCTAGTTTTAGGCTAATGGTTAGTTTTAGGGTTTGAATTGATATTCAGTGTCAGTTGGAAATGACTATTTCCTGTCCTGATAAAGTAAATAGTGTGGCTGGGATTAGGCTAATAAGGAAAGCGCAAGTGGTAGTTAGTTTTACGTGGGGGATGTAGGGGATATTTTTGTGAATGTCTGTGAAGCCTGTTATAATGGGATATGTTAGGATTATTAGTGTAATTAGAGTGATGGAGGGGCATAGGTTAATTACTTTTATTTGGAGTTGCACCAATTTTTTTGGCTCCTAAGGCCAATGGATAACTACTATCCTTTAAAAGTTGAGGGAGCCATACTGTTATGTACGGGGTGCAGAGTTAGCAGTTCTTTCATTCTCTCTCGGTAGATAAGGGGTTTTGAGCCCTTATAGCTAAATTCACAGTTTAGTGTTTTGTTTAAACTATATCTACAGTATGTTTGTCCTATGAGGAATTTAGGATTTAAGGTTAGGAGGAGAAGGGGAAGGATGTGTATGGATATTAGGGTATTTTCTCGTGTGAGGGAGGGACTAAAGTTTTGTGTGTGGTATGAAGGTTTACCCCGTTGTGTTGTTGTTAGCATGTATAGTGAATAGGTGGCGGTAATTAGTATATTTAGGCCTGTCAAGATGATTGTTGTATTAGATCACGAGAAGGCTGCTATGGTTACAAGTAGCTCCCCAATTAAGTTGATAGAGGGTGGTAAAGCTAGGTTGCTTAGGCTGGCGAGAAGTCATCAGGTGCTTATTAGTGGAAGGAGGGCCTGAAGTCCTCGTGCCAGGAGTATTGTTCGGCTATGGATGCGTTCGTAGTTTGAGTTGGCGAGACAGAATAATACTGAGGACGTAAGGCCATGTGCAATTATTAAGGTTGTTGCCCCTATGAGGCTTCATGGTGTTTGAATAAGGATGGCTATAATTACTAATGCTATATGACTAACTGATGAGTAGGCAATAAGTGATTTTAGGTCTGTTTGTCGTAGACAAATTAAGCTAGTTATAATTATCCCTCACAAGCATATTATGAGGAATGGATATGCTATAAACTTTGTTAGGGGGTTAAGAATTATGATAATACGTATTATCCCATAACCCCCTAGTTTTAAGAGGATGGCTGCGAGGACTATAGATCCAGCGATGGGGGCTTCTACGTGGGCTTTAGGCAACCATATGTGGAGACCATAGAGGGGTATTTTTACTATAAAGGCTATAATGCATGCTGTTCATAGTAGATAGTTGGATCATGAATTGGGTAATTCTTGTAATCAGTAAGTTATTATGAGGAGGCTTAATGTGCCTATGGAGTTTTGGATGTGGGATAGCGCTACGAGTAATGGTAAGGATCCGGCTAGGGTATAAAATAGGAAGTATAGGCCTGCGTTTAATCGTTCCGTTTGGTTTCCCCATCGGGTAATAATGATAAGGGTGGGAATTAGTGTGGATTCAAATAGGATATAAAATAAAATTAGTTCAGTGGCTGCGAATGTTATAATTAGAAATAGTTGTAGGGAGATAAGGGTAGAGAGGAAATGTTTTTTTCGTTCTCAGGATTCTTTTGTAAGGTGATATTGGCTCGCTATAACTGTAAGGGGAAATAACCATGTTGTTAGGATTAGGAGGGGTGATGATAATGGGTCGGAGAAAAAAGTTAGTGAAAAATTATTGCTGTTGGTATCAGCTTGTTTAAATAGGAATAGGCTTACGAGGCTGATTGTTAGGCTATGTAAGGTAATGTTGATTCAGATTATAGGATTGGTGGAGTATCAGGTTACTGGTAATAGCATGGCTGTTGGTACAATAATTTTTAGCATTGGAGGAGGTTGAGGTTTTGAATAAGGTCTAAGCCGTAGGTGTTGGATATTATTACTAGTAAGGCTAAGCCGATGGCTGCTTCACAAGCTGCAAATACCAATAGGAGAATGGGCATAATGAAAGATATTGTAGAGTGTAAATTTATAATAGTAAGAGTGCTTAAGACAAATATAGATAGTATTATGCCCTCTAAACACAGTAGGGAGGACATTAAATGGGAGCGGAATACTAGTATACCTGCGAGGGCAGCGGTAAAGGCTAGAATAATGTTAGTGGAAATTGAAGGCATGTGATAATTATGTGATTCATAATCTAATGAGTCGAAATCATTTATTTTATTTTAAACTAATTATCAATGTTATTCTTCTCATTCGAGTCCTTTTTGAAACCATTCGTAAGTGAGGCCCGCAGCTAGAATAGAGATTACTATGAGGGCCGTTGTTAATATAAGTTTTAGATTGTCTGTTTGGATTGCCCAGGGGAGTGGAAGGAGGAGGGCAATTTCTAGGTCGAATAGGAGGAATGTGATGGCTACCAGAAAGAATTTTATGGAGAATGGTAGGCGGGCGGACCCCATGGGGTCGAATCCGCATTCGTAGGGCTTGTATTTTTCCGTGTAAATGTTTAGCTGTGGTATTCAAAATGCGATTATTACAAGGATTGTGACTAGAAGGGCGTCAGTTATAAGAGTTAGTGGGAGGTTAATTATTCTTTTTCGGGCTATTACCGAAGCTGATTGATTGGAAGTCAATTGTACTAAGTGATACTAAAAGAATAGGATCCTCATCAGTAAATAGAGACATATAAGAACAGTCATACTACATCAACAAAGTGTCAATATCAGGCTGCTGCTTCGAAGCCGAAATGGTGATTAGAGGTGAAGTGGAATTTTACTTGGCGGAGAAAGCAGGTAGCGAGGAAAGTGGATCCGATGATGACGTGCAAGCCATGGAAGCCTGTTGCTATAAAAAATGTTGATCCATATACTCCGTCTGAGATTGTGAAGGATGTCTCAGAGTATTCTGAGGCTTGGAGGAGTGTAAAGTAGATACCTAGAGAAATAGTAATTAGCAAAGCTTGGAGTATATGTGTTCGGTTACCTTCTATCAAGCTATGGTGGGTTCAGGTAATGGAAATGCCCGAGGCTAGAAGTACGGCTGTGTTAAGCAGGGGGACTTCCAGGGGATTAAGGGGATGGATGCCTGTTGGGGGTCAGCAACCTCCGAGTTCGGGAGTAGGGGCTAAGCTTGAGTGGTAGAAAGCTCAGAAAAAGCCCGCAAAGAAGAATACTTCTGAGATAATGAATAGGATTATGCCATATCGAAGGCCTTTTTGGACCATGGGAGTGTGGTGGCCTTGGAAAGTTCCTTCTCGTACAACATCTCGTCACCATTGGTATATTGTCAATAAGTTGGTTAATAGTCCTAGGGACAAGAGGGAATTTGAGTTAAAGTGAAATCATATGATTAGACCAGATGTTATTAGGAGTGCTGAAAGGGCTCCTGTGAGGGGTCAAGGACTAGGGTTAACTATATGGTAGGCGTGAGTTTGGTGGGTCATTAAGTGTTGTCGTGTAAGTAAAGGCTTACTAGTAGGGTAAATACGTAGGCTTGAATTAGGGCAACGGCCAGTTCAAGGGCTGTAAGTAATACAAGAATGATAAATGTAATTAAGGAAATGGTAGGGTTGATTGAAGTGAGTGCTAGGGTAGCTCCACCAATTAGGTGTATAAGTAGGTGGCCTGCTGTGATATTGGCTGTCAGTCGTACGGCCAGTGCTGTGGGTTGGATAAGGAGACTAATAGTCTCAATAATAATTAATATAGGAATAAGAGGGGTAGGTGTACCTTGTGGTAGAAGGTGGGCCAGGGATGCTTTTGTTTTGTGACGGAAACCTGTAGTAACTGTAGCTATTCATAGGGGAATAGCCATACCTAGATTTATTGATAGTTGTGTGGTAGGGGTGAATGAGTGAGGTAATAGACCAAGCAAATTGGTTGAGCTGATAAATAGGATTAGCGAGGTTAATATGAGGGCTCAGGTTCGTCCTTTGGTATTGTGTGTTGCTATTAGTTGTTTTAGTATTAGTTGAATTAATCATTGTTGTAAGGAGGTGAGGCGGTTATTAATAAGTCGGGGGGAGGAGGGGAAGAAGATGCTAGGGGTTAGAATGATGAGAATGACGATGGGGATTCCTACAATTGTAGGGGTGATAAAAGAGGAGAATAGATTTTCGTTCACTTTAATTCTCAGGGATTTATACGGTTGTGTTTGCTAGGGGTCTTTGACGTAGGGTTTAAGGGGTAGTTAAGTTTTAGGATTTTTAGTTGGAATACGACAAATAGGGTGAGGATTATGGAGGAGATTGTCATAAATCACGTTGATGTATTTAGTTGTGGCATTTTTCACTGTGGAGAGATTTGCACTCTCAGTCTTTAACTTAAAAGGTTAATGCCTGTTAGCTTCACGGTGAGTTAAAATATAATTATTAATCATTCTTCAAAATATTTTAGAGGAACTAGTTCAAGTACAATTGGTATAAAACTATGGTTTGCACCACAGATTTCTGAGCATTGGCCATAGTAGATACCTGGGCGGGAGGTTATTAGGGTAACTTGGTTCAAGCGTCCTGGGATAGCATCTGTTTTTACACCTAAAGAGGGTACAGCTCACGAGTGAAGTACGTCTTCTGAGGAAATAAGCATTCGGATGGATATTTCCGTGGGTAGGGTGATTCGGTTATCAACTTCAAGTAAGCGAAGTTCTCCGGGCTTGAGATCTGATAGGGGAATTATGTATGAGTCAAAGTTAAGGTTTTCGTAGTCAGTATATTCATAGCTTCAGTATCATTGATGTCCTATTGTTTTGAGGGTTAGGGAAGGTGTGGTGATTTCATCTATTATATATAAGATGCGTAAAGATGGAAGAGCAATGAGAATTAGGATGACTGCGGGTAAAATAGTTCATACTATTTCCACCCCCTGGGCGTCTACCGTGTTTGTATGAGTGAGTTTAGTAGTGAGTATTAGGGAAATAACATAGAGAACTAAGGAGCTAATAAGGAATACGATTATTAAAGTATGATCATGGAAATATAGAAGTTCTTCTATAATGGGGGAGGTGGCGTCTTGAAATCCTAGTTGGACTGGGCAGGCCATTAAGATATACGGGGTTCAGCCTGTAAGTTAACTTTGACAAAGTTATGTAATTGTTTTACTAATATCTTGATTTGGAGAAAGTCATGATGGTTATGCGGTTGGCTTGAAACCAATTATAGGGGGTTCAATTCCTTCCTTTCTTAATTATGCTTTTACGTAAACAGGTTCTTCGAATGTGTGGTAGGGTGGTGGACAACCATGAAGTCACTCTAAGTTTGTTGATATTAATTCCACTGTTGAAATTTCTCGTTTTGAGGCAAAGGCTTCTCAAATTATGAAAACCATCAACATTACTGCTGTTAGGGAGATGAAAGACCCGATCGACGAGATTATATTTCATGTTGTGTAAGCATCAGGGTAGTCGGAGTAACGGCGGGGCATTCCTGATAGACCTAAAAAGTGCTGTGGGAAGAATGTCATGTTTACACCTACAAATATAGTAGCAAAGTGAATTTTAGATCAGGTATCGTGTAATGTGTAGCCTGAAAATAGAGGGAATCAATGAACAAACCCTCCTATAATGGCAAAGACTGCCCCTATTGATAGTACATAGTGAAAGTGCGCTACTACGTAATATGTATCGTGAAGAACGATATCTAGTGACGAGTTGGCGAGGATAATTCCTGTTAGACCTCCTACTGTAAATAAGAAGATGAAACCCAGGGCTCATAGTATAGCGGGTGACCATTTGATATTGCCTCCGTGAAGCGTAGCTAATCAGCTAAAAACTTTCACTCCGGTAGGAATAGCAATAATCATGGTGGCTGATGTAAAATATGCTCGGGTATCAACGTCTATTCCTACGGTGAATATGTGGTGGGCTCATACGATAAAACCCAAGAAGCCGATGGATATTATAGCTCAGACCATACCCATGTAGCCAAAGGGTTCTTTTTTGCCTGAGTAGAATGCCACGATGTGAGAAATTATGCCGAAGCCTGGGAGAATCAGGATATAGACCTCGGGGTGCCCGAAGAATCAGAATAAGTGTTGATACAGGATAGGGTCGCCACCTCCTGCAGGATCAAAGAAAGTTGTATTAAGGTTGCGGTCAGTTAGGAGTATTGTGATCCCTGCTGCCAGGACAGGTAGAGACAACAGTAAAAGGACAGCTGTAATTATTACAGATCATACAAATAAGGGGGTTTGATACTGTGATATGGCGGGAGGTTTCATATTTATTACCGTTGTGATGAAGTTAATAGCTCCTAGGATAGAGGACACTCCTGCTAGGTGTAAGGAGAAAATTGTTAAATCTACGGATGCTCCCGCGTGGGCCAAATTTCCGGCTAAAGGGGGATAGACTGTTCATCCTGTTCCTGCGCCTGACTCCACTATTGAGGAAGCAAGGAGAAGTAAGAATGATGGTGGAAGGAGTCAAAAGCTTATATTATTTATTCGTGGAAATGCTATATCGGGAGCTCCAATCATTAAGGGTACGAGCCAATTCCCAAAGCCTCCAATTATGATGGGTATAACTATGAAGAAAATTATGACGAAAGCGTGGGCTGTTACGACTACGTTGTAGATTTGGTCATCTCCTAGTAAGGTTCCTGGTTGACCAAGTTCGGCCCGGATAAGGAGACTAAGAGCTGTACCTACTATTCCTGCTCAAGCCCCAAACAATAGGTAAAGGGTTCCAATATCTTTATGATTTGTTGAGTAGAGTCAACGGTTAATGAACATGGGTAGAATGGCTGAGTAAGCATTAGACTGTAAATCTAAAGACAGAGGAAGCCCTCTTTTTACCAAGCCCTGAGGTGGCTACCACGTTGAATTGCAAGTTCAAAGAAGCAGCTTCAATACTGCCGGGGCTTCTCCCGCCTTTTTTTCCCTGAGAGGCGGGAGAAGTAGATTGAAGCCAGTTGATTAGGGTATTTAGCTGTTAACTAAATTTTCGTGGGGTTGGAGCCCACCGGTCTAGTTGAGGGTTTAGCTTAATTAAAGTAGTTGATTTGCGTTCAGCTGATGTAAGATAAATTCTTGCAACCCTTATTAACAGAAATTAAGCATGTATTTGCTTTCTTAGGGCTTTGAAGGCTCTTGGTCTGTTTAACCTAAATTTCTAGTGTATAATTGAAAAGGTTGGTGATAGAGGGAGGGATAGGGTAGATAGAATAATTAGGGGTGATATGAGTTGAGTTTGTTTTGTAATTTGAAGTTGTCATTTTATTTTTGTGTTATTGAATGTGGGAAATAGGGTTAGGGAAGTGTTATAGATTAGTCGCATGTAGAAGTATAGGTTTAGGAGTGCCATAATGGCCATAATTGTAGCTGTAGTAATGTTGTTGTTTTTTGAGAGTTCTTGGATGATAGCTCATTTGGGTAGGAAGCCTGTAAGTGGAGGGAGTCCTCCTAGGGATAGTAGGATAATTATAATTGTTAAAGTAATTATTGGGGTTTTATTTCATAGGCTTGACAGTGTTAGTGTGGTAGTACTTGTATTGAGGTTTAGGGTAGTAAATATAACAATAGTTAATGTTAGATAGATAAGCAGGTTTAGTACTGTTAGGGATGGGCAGAATGTGAGAATGGCTATTATTCAACCCATGTGTGTAATGGATGAGTAGGCTAGGATTTTTCGTAATTGTGTTTGGTTAAGGCCTCCTCATCCTCCTACTAGGACTGATGAAATGGCAATTGGTAGAAGGGTGTTTAGGTTTACCCACAGGTGAATTTGGAGTATAATAGAAATTGGGGCTAGTTTCTGTCATGTTAGGAGGAGTATTCCCGTTATTAGTGAAATGCCTTGTGTGACTTCGGGGACTCAAAAGTGGAAAGGGGCTATTCCTAGTTTTATTGTTAGTGCAATGGTAGCTGTGAGGGAGGTTAATTGGTTATGGGAGTCAATAATGTTTCATTGTCCGGAGTGTACAGCGTTGAACGCGATGGTAAATATTAGTAGTATGGAGGCTGTTGTTTGTACGAGGAAATATTTTGTGGCTGCCTCTGTTGATCGGGGCTTGTGGTTTTTTATTAGGATTGGGATAATGCCTAATGTGTTGATTTCCAGGCCGATTCACATTAGAAGTCAGTGTGAGCCGATCATTGTTAGTATTGTTCCTGTGAAGATTGTAATTGCAATTAGTGAAAGGATTGTGGGATTAACTAGTATGGGAGGGATATGAACCAACATTTTCGGGGTATGGGCCCGATAGCTTATTTAGCTGACCTTACTGTTGTAGGATGTGGTGTAGATTGGTAGCACGATGGATTTTGAATCCTTAGGGGCAGGTTCAAGGCCTGCAATTCTAGAAATAAGGGGATTAAACCTCTATTATTTACTCTATCAAAGTAACTCTTTTGTCAGACATATTTCTATATTTGTGGGGGGATGTGTGATGTTAGGATCGGAAGAGAGATATGTCATATGCATAGTGCTAGCGTTAGTGGGAGGAAATTTTTTCATAGTAGGTGTATAAGTTGATCATACCGGAACCGTGGGTATGATGCTCGAATTCATAGAAATAATGTGGTTAGTAAGAGGGCCTTGGTCGCGAAGTTTGTTGTATATGTTTCTGGTATGTTGGGTTTGTATAGTGTTCCTAGGAAAAGTATGGTTGTTAGGGCATTTATTATGATGATGTTGGTATATTCTGCCATGAAAAACAAGGCAAAGGGGCCTGCGGCGTATTCTACGTTGAAGCCTGATACTAGTTCGGATTCTCCTTCTGTTAGGTCGAAGGGGGCTCGATTCGTTTCTGCTAGAGTGGAGATAAATCATATTATGGTTAAGGGTCAGGATGGAATGATAAGTCATAGGTGTTCTTGGGTTGTGGTGAGGGTGGAGAGGGTAAATGATCCACTTATTAGAAGAATCGACAATAGGATAATGGCTAGGGTAACTTCGTACGAGATTGTTTGAGCTACTGCTCGTAGGGCGCCAATTAGGGCGTATTTGGAGTTGGATGCTCAGCCTGATCAAAGGATTGAATATACGGCTAGGCTTGATGTAGCTAGAATGAATAGGAGTCCTGTGTTTAAGTTAATTAGTGGGTATGGTATTGGCAGGGGGGCCCATATGATAAGTGCGATGAATAGAGCCAGTACTGGTGCGGTGATGTAGAGTAATGTGGAGGAGGCTAGGGGTCGTAGGGGTTCTTTGATGAATAATTTTATTGCATCAGCGAAGGGTTGAAGTAATCCGTGTGGGCCTACGGTATTGGGGCCCTTGCGGAGTTGTATGTAGCCTAGGATTTTTCGCTCAATTAGTGTAAAGAAGGCTATGGCCATGGTAATGGGGATAATCAGTAGGAAGAGGTTAGTTAAGAACATCATATTAAGAAGAGGAGTTGAACCTCTGGATCTAAAGTTTTAAGTTTTATGCAATTGCCGGGCTCTGCCATCTTAATTAGCCCTGGTCTTGGGCAGGGCATTGAGTTAGTTGTCAGATTAAGTGTTCATCATCTATTGGGGTTGAGAGCGCTCTATTGAGTTGGCTTTATCTCTCTTGTCCTTTCGTACTGGGAGAGGTACTGAATAGATAGAAACCGACCTGGATTACTCCGGTCTGAACTCAGATCACGTAGGACTTTAACCGTTGAACAAACGGACCGTTAATAGCGGTTGCACCATTGGGGTGTCCTGATCCAACATCGAGGTCGTAAACCCTATTGTCGATATGGACTCTATAATAGGATTGCGCTGTTATCCCTAGGGTAACTTGTTCCGTTGATCAAATTAAATTTGGGTCAGTTGGTTTGTTGATGCTTTGACTGGTAATGTCTAAGCTCGTTTATTCGGAGGTTAAGTTATGCTCCGAGGTCACCCCAACCAAAAATTTCAGCTCAGGGGTAGTAGTTGTTTATATCTTGTTGAATTGTTGGGTATACTTGTTTGGGCTAATAATTTAAGCTCCATAGGGTCTTCTCGTCTTATTGGGATATTCCCGCCTCTTCACGGGAAGGTCAATTTCACTGATTAAAAGTAGGAGACAGTTTAACCCTCGTGTGGCCATTCATTCTAGTCCTTAATTAGAGAACAAATGATTATGCTACCTTTGCACGGTCAGGATACCGCGGCCGTTAAACGCATGTCACTGGGCAGGCAGTGCCTCCAATACTGGTAATGCTGGAGGTGATGTTTTTGGTAAACAGGCGGGGTTAGGTTTTGCTGAATTCCTTTTACTTTTTTTAATCTTTCCTTAGTGCACGCCTGTGTTGGGTTAACAATAGTTTTTAGTAATGGATTTATGGAGGGGTAAATTTAATTTATCGTTAATTATCGGTAGGCATCCGATCCGGTGTAAGCTTGTGCTAGGAGAATAGAATTCTTGTTACTTATGTTAACAGTATTGCTTCTATTTAGTGATAGAATAGTTCAGTTGTTTGGTAGGAGGTTGTTGTAGGATTTAGAAAATTAAGGTACGTTATGTGTTGAGCTTAAACGCTTTCTTTATTGGTGGCTGCTTTTAGGCCAACGATGAGGGGGATAGTGTTTACTCTCTACTGAAGGTTGTAGCCTAGTTCCAAAGAGCTGTTCCTCTTTGGGTTAATGCTTAAATTAACAGGGGGTTTAAGTGGTTTACTTTAGGTTAATTTAAGACTGAACTGAAATTCTTTTCTGAACAACCAGCTATCGCCAAGCTCGTTAGGCTTTTCACCTCTACTCGTGAATCTTCTCACCATTTTGCTACATGGATGAGTTGGTTCTTATATAACTGTTCATGAGTAGCTCGTTTGGTTTCGGGTGTTCTGGCTTAAATTCTCTTTGTCGGATTGTTCTAGTTAAGTCATTATGCAAAAGGTACAAGGGGTGAACTTTGCTTTTATGAACTTTAAATTGTTCTTTCATCTTTCCCTTACGGTACTTTTTCTATAGCGCTGGGTGAAATTTCTATCTCCTATACTATTAGTGATTTTGGTGAATGTTTTAGTTGAGGATATGTAAGGTCTGTTGGAGGGCGTAGAAGGTTAGGCTAGTTTTAGTTTCAAAGTGTCACGTTAATTGTGAAGTCTTCTGGGTGTAGGCCGGGTGCTTTGGGTTTAAGCTACACTTTGATTTTTCCAAGCACACTTTCCAGTACGCTTACCTTGTTACGACTTATCTCCTCTCTTGTACTATGTTTATTGTGTTTAGGGAACTAATTACGTGAGGGTTGAGGAGGGTGACGGGCGGTGTGTACGTGCTTCATGGCCTTGTTCAATCAAGCTCTCTATTCTTGATTTACTACTAAATCCTCCTTTGGTTCCTAGATTTCATAGGGTTTTGGTGAGATATTGTTCTGTTAGTAGAAAATGTAGCCCATTTCTTTCCACTCCATGGACTACACCTTGACCTAACGTTTTTATGTCAAATGTTTGTGCTTACTTTGTAGCCTTGGTAGGGTTTGCTGGGGATGGCGGTATATAGGTTGGATTAGCAAGGGGTGGTGAGGTTTATCGGGGTTTATCGATTACAGAACAGGCTCCTCTAGAGGGAATTAAAGCACCGTCAAGTCCCTTGAGTTTTAAGCTGTTGCTTGTAGTATTCTGGCGAGTGATTTTGTTTATTAATCATTTAGGTTTACGGCCAAGCATAGTGGGGTATCTAATCCCAGTTTGAGTCTTGGCTTTCGTGTTTTCAGAGTGCTAAAGTCACTTTCGTGGGTTATTTTGTTTTAGCTGGGGCATTTTACGGCTTAGATAAAATTTAACTTTATTTTTAGTATCCTAAAACACACTTTATGCCGTTTTTATTAGTTTGGGTTAATCGTATGACCGCGGTGGCTGGCACGAAATTTACCAACCCCTATTTCAGTATAGCTTAGTCGAACTTTCGTTTATTGCTTAAGTTTTGTCACTGCTGTATCCCGTGGGGGTGTGGTTTAGCAAGGCGTGAAGAGCTGCCGTTTGGCGTGCTTGATGCCTGCTCCTTTTAATTATGTAATTTAGAGGGCATTCTCACTGGTGTGCAGTTACTTGCATGTGTAATCTTACTGACAACTAATAGTAAGGCTGGGACCAAACCTGTGTGTTTATGGAGCATGCTAGCTCATCTAGGCATTTTCAGTGCCTTACTTTTTAAATTAAGCTACATTAAC